ATATTCTTTTTATATATTAATATTCTATAGAAAGATTTTTTTCTATATGCTTTCGATATTCTTTAATATTATTTATAGAATACGTTATAGCTATATATATTAGAATATATATAATATATGTAATAATAGTATAATAATATGTAATAATAGTATAATATAAAATATGTAGAATAGTATATTTACTATATATAGAATAATAGTATCTAGAATACTATTTACTATTCTAAAAAATATGAAAAATATTCTAATTTTTTTAGAATTTGAAATAATGAATAATTAGATTACAGTAAACAGTAATTTATATTACAATATATAAGATATATATATTCTTATAATTAAGATGAAATATGTATAATGTATACATTAGAATTCTAAAAAATTGGATGGATTATCAAAAGAAATTTGATAAGTAATTAGAAAGTCGATATTTCTATCGAATTACTAAATGAAGAAATGTATTTTTTATTTTAGTTTTGTTATATAGGGTCTTTATATGTACGCTCTAAGGAAAAGAATAAAAAAAAAAGAATCGAACGTTCGAGTATTCTAAATTCTATCAAAAAATGATAAAAGGACGGACAGATAAAATAGATATATATGTGGTATATATATCTTTCTATTGAATTGCGAATACAGAGATAATAGAATCATTTCTGATTCGACCAAATATGGGTATCCGATATCGATGAAAGAAAATCAATCAAACAAATAGAAGGAAACTTTTTTCAATATGGGAATAGGTATCTAATAAATTCAACAGTTCCGGCATAGAATTTCATTCTCATAATACAAATGAAATGAAAAAAACATCCTAATGAGATCCCAATCTCAAAGAAAAAAAGGGGGATATGGCGAAATTGGTAGACGCTACGGACTTAATTGGATTGAGCCTTGGTATGGAAACTTACCAAGTGAAAACTTTCAAATTCAGAGAAACCCTGGAATTCACAATGGGCAATCCTGAGCCAAATCCTGCTTTCCGAAAACAAATAAAAGTTCAGAAAGTGAAAATCAAAAAAGGATAGGTGCAGAGACTCAATGGAAGCTGTTCTAACAAATGGAGTTGACTACATTTCCTTTCGCAGTAGGAAATGAATCCTTCTAGAAAAATTCAAGAAAGGATCAAGGATAAACATATATATCTATATATATGTACTGAAATACTATTTTCATTGATTAATGAAGACTCCAAACTTATATTCTTCTATTTGTAAATATTTCTATCACAAATGAAAGATGTGAATCAAATCAATTACAACTTGAAGAAAAAATGGAATGGAATATTCATTGATCAAATCAGTCACTCCAGCATAGTCTGATGGATCTTTTGAAGAACTGATTAATCAGACGAGAATAAAGATAGAGTCCCATTCTACATGTCAATACTGACACCAATGAAATTTTTAGTAAGAGGAAAATCCGTCGACTTTAGAAATCGTGAGGGTTCAAGTCCCTCTATCCCCAAAAGACCTTTTTCTTCTCTAATTTTTTATCCTATATCCTCTTTTTATTTGAAAAATTTGTTCAAATTCATTATGTGTCTTATTCAGTCTATTCTTTCACAAAAGGATCCGGATGGGATTTTTCTTTTTGTTATCATAAGAACAAGTCTTGTTGGAATTTGTATTGTAGTTGACTATATTTGACACACGTAGAATCTTTTTATATATGATAAACGTACAAATGAACATCTTATCTTTGAGCAAAGAATCCTCATATGAATAATTAAGAATACATAATCATTACTACTACTGAAACTTACAAAGTCTTTTTTTTTTTATTTAGTTGACATAGACTCAAGTAATTTCTTACAATGAGGATGGTACGTCAAGAATGGTCGGGATAGCTCAGCCGGTAGAGCAGAGGACTGAAAATCCTCGTGTCACCAGTTCAAATCTGGTTCCCGGCGATTCATTTGTATGAGTATCTATTCCCATATTCATTTTAATGAATATGGGAATTTATTAGTGGTCTTGATCATCCTACATAATTTATCTAGGTGTCCGGAGATATGCTCTTTCTAGATGAAGAATAAATACATGTATATTCCAGGTATATACAGTATTTAAATGAATTATTCGATTTAGTTTCTCTTTTTTCTGCTCTCCAAAAAGAATGTTACTATTTCAACAATATTCAAATGGTTAAATTAGTTGGTTGAAAGACCAAAAAGTTTAATCTAGGGGAGTTCAGAGGTGGGAATAGTCAAAATTCATCTCAGATACATTACAAAGAAATCCGGTCCATTTCTTTGTATTTTCTTTGGTATTTCTATTTTCTTCATTTCTTTGATCGTACTTTTCTTTTTCGTAGCCGGATATATAATTGATGTTGATGTGCATCTTACATAGTGAATGATGCAGAACTTTTTCAGTTCATCCTATTGGCTTGGCTCATCCGAAATAAGTATCGTTCAAATTTTAGAATCTCAACGAATCCCTATCTTATTCTCTTCTTTATTTCCAAATCTTATTATTTCTCTCATCTAAGATATAAGATA